TTTTTTACAGACAGACGAAGGGGTTCAATAATCAATATCCCCCTTTTCATCAATTCTGTAAGAGTTAAATTCTTCTGAATCAGCATTATATCCAGATTCATTTCTCTCCTTTGAATAGAGGATATAGTAATTTTTCTTGGGTTTCTCAGTCTAAGCAGGAGACAATATACTTTGATATTATTGATCATTCTTTGATTCAAAGCATCATCCCATCTCAATTGAAAAAGTAAATACTTTTTCAGGAAGAAATCGAGTTCTGCTTCTGTATTGCTCTTGTATTGTTTTTTCTTTTTATGTTTTTTCATGTTTGATTCCAAATAATATTCTTCAATATCTTTTTGTTCGTTTGAGAAAACAGATACAAGATTTCCTCGGTTTTGTGCATTTGATCTAAGATCTCTTTGGCCTGCAGATTCTTTTTCTTTTTGATTTTGATTCTTTAATTCCATTTTTTTTTTTTCATTCGAGGGTATAGCCCCTTTTTGCTTTCTATTAATGTTTTTATTTTCACTAAAATTTTCATTTATATTAAAATAAAAAAAAAGCAATTTCCTTGGTATAAACCACGGTTTCATTTTATATGCATTATAAAGTAGTACAAATTCTGGGAAGAACCAAAGTTCCAGATTCGATATAGGACGACTTAGTATTTCTTCATTCATTCCCATCCAATCAAAAAAGATCTTTTTTTGATTGGGTGAATTGATTTCTTGATTTTGATGAATCGTAAGATAAAAAAGATCTTTTTTATCAATTTTATCAATTATTTGATAATTATTAGTCCCGGTCTTAGTATTTTTATTATTGTTGGTATCGATCTTGATCCAGGCCTCAATATCGATTTTCTTTTTAAGACAAAAATGGATAATTTTCCAATCAAAATATTTTCGATCCGGATTTTTTTCCATATACATAATATCACTTTTTCCTAGATAATTTTTGCTAGTAATATCCCCTAGTATATCAAAAAATTTGCCTTTATGTGTGTTGTAATTATAAGAACTCTCTTGATTCTTATTTACTTGGAATGGTGATCCATAAATATATGGGTCCCTCTTATTTTCATAATTAATAGATCTAGAAGATAAAAGATTATATCTATAGTATTTTTGAAAATTCTCTTTTTGATTTGGTAATGAATAAACTTCGTAATCATTTTGTTTTTTGTAATGAATTAATTGGTCTTTTTCATATGAATTCTCTTTGTTTAAATCTTTATTTTGAATTGTACGACATTGATTGATTCTATTTCGCCATTTTTGTGCTATTAATCTAGACCATCTAATCTGAGATAAATGGTATTGATAATGACCTCTTAACCAGGTTTTCCATCGATTTATTCCAGGATTCCGAAGTTTCTTATGTCTTAATTCAGAATGAATTATTCCTTGTTTTCCAAAAGAATCTTTTATTGAAGTCTTAAGAAAAAAAGATGTTCCGTGATATTGAAGAATAGATCTTAACTTATACAAGTTAAGAACTTGTGTTTGTGATATTTTGTAAAATACATATGCTTGTGACAGGAAGGATAAGTCAAAAAAATTCTGTGAATTCTTATTACTAATATTATAAAGTGACTTTTTTATAGTCGAAATAAAGTGAATTCTATTTTGATTTTTTTTATTAATACTTTTTTGATTTGTTTTATTATTGTAAATGGATTTATCAATAATTTTTTTTCTTGATTCAAGAAAAAGTTGTATATTAATTCTGGGAATATTAATGATAGATAGAATGATATCTATGTATATCCTTTCATTGAAAAATTTTATAAAATAATGTAATTTACGGATTAATCGAGCATTTCTTCTTTTTAATATTTGCCAAATATTTTTTGGTGATTCGAATCTTTTAGCATTATAACTAGTTTTATTAAGACTAATATTTATTTCTGGAGTCACTTTTTTTTTCTCTTTTGGAATTCTTTTTATTTGATTTCTGATTGTGCTTGTTCTATCAGTCAGATCCTTAATTTTTTTTTCTGTCAGTAAAAAATTTGTCCAATATGTAGATTGAATTCGACTAAAGGATTTATGAATTATCTGATTGCAGATTATAGAATCTTTTTCTTTTTTAGTTTTGCTTGATTTATATACTTTTCTCAATCTAAATAATAGAATTGAATTTACTTTTGAGAGTTCTTTTATTATTTTTTTTAAAAAGAAAATGCCTTTGATAATCCATTTTTTTGTTTTTTTTGAGATATTTCTAAATTTTGTTCTTTCTTTTAAAATTTTTAGAACTAGAAAGGACTTCTTTTTCCATTTTCCAATTTTTTTTTGGAGTTTCTTAAAAATGGGTTCAAAAAAGGAAGGACATTTTCGGGGAGAACCAAAAGGAAGTTCAGCTTCCATTCCCCAAACTGTTAAAAAACAAAAATCATCTTTTTGCCCTTTCTTTTTCATTCGATCTATATGAGAGGACCGTGGCTTAGATCTGTGCCAAGGTTTCAGACAGAAAGGAAATAGCATCTTTATCTGAATGCCGTCTATTAACCAAT